CCATTTGTGAAGCGGATCATGAGTGTATTCCGCCTACATTTGTTAGGTTCTTTGATTCTGTAAGTTTGTCTTGTTTAGATTGCACGAGAGCGCCTTTTTTACTTTATATAAAAAATATAGATTTACAATAATAGGTAACCTTCATCAATAAACCTTGCATAAGAGATAGATCCTGCTGACTTGAACTGAGCACGAATTGAATTTGTATTTGAGCGTAAAAGCAGCTGCTTTGAAGGTTGGAAACCTACTGGTTCAGCCAAGAACCAGAAACCGAATGAAGGAAGCGAAGATCAGAGTCAAAATATGCCGTGGAGAAGAGCTTACTTATGAGCGGAAGACGAAGTCGCAGGGGAACCTGTGGCTGGATTGAATCCTTCTCAGGAAGAGCTGATGCTTGCTGGGTCTTTTTGTCTAGCAGCTATGGAAAAGCCTATAGTATAGGGCTGGAATCGCAAGAAAACCCAGTCTCCAACTGAACCCTCTCACTTCTATGTTGATCCTCATATTGCTTCATTCTAACTTGTGTCCTTGACTGTCCTTCGAAATCTGTATGACAGTCGACTGCTCCCTGAGATGACTCTCTGCCGAGGCAACATTGGAACCTTCAGGCTGGGGCATAGGTATAAGTGTCGGAGCATAGCGATAGAGGGCTTCAATTCAAATGGGGTCATTTTCATTGTGGTATGATAAGTAGTGTCGTACCACCACTCTGCTAAGGATAACCACTTATATACCACTTCTGTGGCGCGAGTGGCCTTCTGTGCTACTCATTAATAATTAATCTGGGGTTAAATAACAGAATTTGATGATGTTAGAGCCCCCTTCAATAATAGGTCCAGCTATTTTGAATTCCTCGGAACAAATTCTCAAGCTAGTGCTACTGCCTTCCTTCGTGCGCCTTCTTTTCTTTCTGTGGCTTTACTGGTACGAGCCGCGATCCCAAGTCTTGTTCGCATGCTTCCGGAACTTGTTCGTCAACACCAGGTCAGCAGGTGGCTCTTTCATCAGACATGGCTATGCTCACCATATTGCAGTATAATGGGCGATATCTCCTACGCTGTCTTTGTGGATTCCCACCGAATTCCAAGTAGTCTTCTCTTTCTGTGCGGCTTTCTTTATAGGGATCCTGCCGGCACGGTACTCCGTTTCCAGCAAGTTCGTGAAGGTCCAGCAATTTTCAAGGGGATGTTGTACGTACCGATTTGACAGTACTTAGGGTCCTCAGTACGACTTCGTTTGGCCTGTGTTCCAAATTCAATGCTCAGGCAGCTCAAAAGCCTTATTCTTCAACAGGAGCTGGTCTAGTACTTCGGGGCAGTAACTCAAAGTGGTACCAGGTCAGTCCCTAACTATCTGCTTCCACTAAATACGCGGTAACGCTAACTCATGTGCTGAACACAGGGTCAGTCACGGACCTCTTAGGTTTTTCAGAAAGAACCAAAAAATTCTCGTTAAGGTCCCATAGATAGAACCTGATACGAAGTACTGAACATAAGACCTATGTAAGGGAGTCAGTCCTACTCATAAAGGTGAAGGACCAAGCACTAGATCGTTGAAAACAAAAAGAAAGACTGACTTTTAGATAACTTATTTAGGAAGGAGCCATCGTAACTGCTCGCCATCGGAATAGGCTTTCAAGGCAGCTGCCAAGTCAGCCAGTAAGTAAGCAGGTAATAGTCAGCCAGCAAGCTGGGCCGTTCTTGCCAGTTCGAGTACGAGACTTCGGTGTAGTAGTACTATAACGGTTTTGACACATACTAAGGACTCCTTTTGTAAAGCAACTTATTGTGCTTTTATTCCAGCCAACGAAGCTCCGTCTAATCTAATAGGGGCTCGGTTCGGTTCACCCATCATACCTACTAAGTAGAAGGCAGGCGAACTCGGACCAGTGCAACAAAGTTTAGACTCTCGCGATTGGACTCTATAACAGAAGGGGTTGTGCAAAAAGGAAAGGGAAAAGAAGCTTTGCAAAAGCTAAGGCCGAAGCTCTTTGGGCGATATTATAGCATAGCGCATTTCCTCATGATTAGGGTGATGTGGTTGTTCCATCGGTTTTCTTTATGGAGGGATCTATTATTCAAGATATTCTTGAAAGGCGGATTGACAAGTGCGACGAGGAGATGGAGATTCCAGAAAAGTCTACGAATAAGTAAGTGAAGGCTTGGCTTACGTGCTCAGCTCAAGCAAGAAGAAGCTATAAAGTCAAGCCTATTGAATGGTGGCAGAGGGAGTGGAGGTCTAAAAGTCAGAAGAGAACACTGTGCAAAGGGTACGCGACCACAACACACTGTTGTCCCTTTTTTTTCTTTATTTTTCTTCGCACTAGGAGTAGCTGTAACTTAGCAATTCGATTGTACTCAGATCGAACATGGCAATGAATGTAAGTGTGCTCTCTGGGCCTTACTTATTGATGACTGATCTACATTCTCAGCTGATGACATTGAATGATTTGAGGACGCTGGGCGGCCAAGCTTGCTTGCGCTTGGGCTGTTTCGCCGTG